ACAAGTAATTCTCAAAATAGAATATAAAAACACTATAAATAAGCAAAGGGCTTTTCATAAGTTTTTTGATCATACAGAATTACATAACACAATTTCCACCAAAAATTTGGTTCGTTTTATAACTTGGTATTGAGAAATCTGCGGATCTAGAAATTCATTTCGGATAATTGAACCTTCTCAAACTGTTTCTTTTTAAGAACCAAAAAGATTTGTGCCAAAATAATCGATGCCAAGAAAAGCAAAAGGCCTTGTACGCGTAATGGATCTTGAAGGACTATTTCCGCATCCCCCTGACCAAATCCCCCCACATTAGGATTACTCGTTAATGGTTGATCCATTTTGATGGATTCACCCTCGGAAACAAGAAGTTCTGGCCCTGGAGGGATAATATCAACCACTTGACGTCCATCCGATGCATCTGCTATAGTTATTTCGTATCCCCCTTTTTCTTTTCGTATGATTTTGCTTACTATACCCGTCGCTATAGCATTAGAAACATTATTGTTACTCTTGCTCCCGTCGGGATAAATCTGACCCCTTCCCCTGTTTCCGCCTACGTATATGGGATATTTTAAGAAATGAACGTCTTTCTTAGTAGCGGGGTCCGGGGAAAGAATAGGAAAGGTGATTTCACTATATTTTTGACCGGGAACAGGACCTATCACAAGAATATTTTTTTTAGTGGGGCGATAGCTCTGAAAAGACAGATTTCCCATCTTTTCTCTAATCTCGGGCGCAATACGATCGGGGGGGGCTAATTCAAAATCCTCAGGTAAAATAAGAACAGCACCCACATTCAAGGCTCCCTTTTTACCATTAGCAAGAACTTGTTTCACTTGCAGATCATAAGGAATTCGAATAACTGCTTCAAATACAGTATCAGGTAGTACCGCTTGTGGAACCTCGATATCCACGGGTTTGTTCGCTAAATGGCAATTGGCACATACAATACGACCGGTCGATTCTCGTGGATTTTCATAACTCTGCTGTGCAAAAATGGGATACGCTTTTGAAATGGGTGTCCAAGTTATTATATATATGATGAGCGATACGGAAATGAATCGAATAATCTCTTCCTTTATCCAAGAAAAGGTATTTCTAGTTTGCATGGTCCACTCATTGATCCCAAAAATTTCTACAATAAAATTAGATAAGTCACTAGTACAGTTCCTTTTCTACGATTCTGCTATTTACTGAAAGAATTTGGATAGAATATTGAAGGAATCCCTCAGGTGGCTAGAAAGAATAAGTACGTTTTTGACTCTTTTACTTATGTACAAAGTAAGAAACATTGGAATTGGCTCGTTCGATCATTTTTCAATCATTCATTGAATGATAAATCACTACAAGTGACGGAGAGACACGATTTAAATAACGAAAAATAAAATATTTAAAAATTGTATCTAAAATGACTGGAAAAGTCGAAACAAGACCGGATATAATTTGATCATTATGATCAAATCCAAAATCTTTGTAGATAGAGCCAATAATTAGTTCCCAACCATGGGGCGAATGGAATCCTATGCATAAATCGGTTACTAAAAGAATAGAAAAAGCTTTTAGCGTGTCGCTCAAATTATATAGAAATTCTTGAAGACAAGAGTTAAGAAAAAGAAGTTCTTCATTACCTAGAATAGAATAAAGACTTAGAAAAAGGAAATAAATTATATTTCTTGAGAAATGTAAAATCATATGTATACGACTCTGATTGTGCAGCTCAATTAATTGGATCGTTTCTTTGTAAACTACGGCATGAAGTTTTTGTAAACTCCCTTCCGGGTATTCCTTTAGCATTTCATCGAAGAGGGATAGTTCCTCTAATTCGATGAATTTTTTTAGAATACCCTTTTCTTCAATATTGTTCAAAAAAATTTCGGAGGTCCTAGTATTCCACCAATTATTAACCCAAGATTTCAGACTTTTGTTAAATGGAAATGAGAGAGAGATCCACCAAGGCAAAAATACTATAGATGCAAGATAGAGAAGGGAAATAAATGGTTTCTTTTTTGCCATTTGGCCGTTTGTGAATTTTGAAATGAACTCGTCTCATTCGTCGACTCTATAGGATACTAATATTTGGATCAAATATCAATTCTATTCCATTACAAGTCTCGAGCATATAATCCTATTTTTTTTGTGATTCAGTACAGTCGTTGGTCCTTGAATTTAGAAAAAATAGAGGAAAACAATATACAATATAGAAATACAGAAAGAGACTAATAAAGAATCTGTAAATGAATAAAAAAATTTGAATATTATATATAATATTCTTTCAATATATATCCATTGCTCAAATTCGAAGCAATTGTCTCCTTTGGATGAATGCACGAAAGAGCCATTTGAAATTCGAATTTCGAGACGCAAGAACCCCATTTATCAAGACATAAAAACATTTCGAAAAAAAACTCGCCGGTGACCCACAGTACAGAAATAATTAATAGAAATTCTTTATTCCGAAATGTTTTGATATATGAGATGAATCCAGTATTTCAATTTCTTACTTCTTTCGTTACTGAATTGATTTAAGTGAATTTAAATACGCATAAAAAAAAAGAATTTATGAACAAAAACGATTTCGTTTTATGGTTGTTCCACGTACTTTTGTTCTAATCAGAGTTCGGCAGAAACTTCAGTTAAGTTCTGCTATAGAAAAAAGAGAAAGAGAATTCTTGAGTTATAGTTTTTTCTTTTAAGAAAACATTCACTTTTTTCAAAATACTTCAATTGGTACACACAAGAAATAGGCCAATTCCGCGGCTTTCTGTTCAATTTCTCGTAAAGTCCAATTCTCATCGATACGAGTCAAGGGAATGGACCCCTGGCCTCTGATTTCGATAGAAAGTATGGGACGAGAAAAAATACCCTCTTTTACTTCTATTCTGATGGATTGAATGTCTTTCATAAGGAATCGCAGGAAGATCCGACGATTTTTTCCAGGAAAGCCCCAACGAAAAATACACACTATTCCTTCTTTTCTATCGAATCGATCATAACCGCTACCCACATTCCACACAATTGTGCACCACAAATATGAACTAATAAAAAGACCCGCAATTCCATAGAAAGACATCACGATTCCTTGTGGAAAAAAAAGAATTTGCTGATAGGGAAATAACGGTATAAAATTCATACCAAGATAACTATAAGTTCCAACCAATAAAAACCCTAATGCACCTAAAAAAAGGATAAGGGCCCAGCAGAAATTACTCGGTTTTCGAGCCCCCGCTATAAGTTCTATCCATATGCAGTCTGATCGCCAACTCATACTATACTAGATCTAGTTACATTATATTGTAATTGGGAGATAACATAGCCCCAATAAATTTGACTTTAATTTGTTTGTTTCCGAAGTAACCCTCATCAACTATCACTAATATGATATGAAGCTTTAGGAGTAATTCATTAATTGTTTCCAGTTAAACGAAAAAATAACATCCCTTTTTTCTATATATGATTTCTTATAGATATCCACAGACATGTAAATAGATTTACTTTACGCTTCATAAATTTTCCCTATACCCCATTTTTTTTATGTATTTTCAAAAAAGCTATGAGTCATTTACTTACTTCTGCTCGGAGGAAACTACCCTTTAATACCATATTCTACTAAATAGATATTTATGTTATGATCCAAGTAAACCTAAGTCTTAAAAAAAAGAAATAAGATTTACCCCCATAATACCTAAAAAATCTTGTTTTTTTGAACATGAAGAGATAAAGAAACCATAGCAATTGCCGGAAATACTAAGCCCACTAAAGGCACAAAAATAGCGGGTAAGTTGCTGATAGTTGTCATAGAATTGGGTACCTCGATTTAATATTTATACCTTTCATTTATTGTTATATTAACATTTTAACCTGTTATTGTTATAAAGATATCTTATACTTCATATATAATTATATATAATTATACTTAAGTGAGTATTGAATATATACAATGAGATATAAAATATAAGAGTCTAGTATATATATATATTAAGATATAATATAATAAGGAAGAAATAGAATAGGGAGTATAAATACTAATATAGAGAGATACTAATATCTAATCTATTCTAGTAAGTATATAATAAATGGAATGGAAATATAAAGTGTAAATAAACGGGCTTATACATCTTTCTATATGAAATAGATGTATGATAATCCACTTTTTTATTATTTTATTTATTTTTATTATTCTTAATTTTGAATCTATTCTATTTATTCTAAAATTTTTTTCTAGTATATTAGAATATTAATTGAATATCGATAAAAAAAAATATCCCCTTAATTCTTTCTACAATTCAATCTTATGTTACCAAAGAAAAATACACTCTTCAGACTTTGACTTTTATTTCTAGAAACTAAATTAGACTAAATAACTACTTGGTCACCCCCAAACAAATAATAAAATGTAGAATTTAGTGAATCATTTAATTAATTATTAAATTAAGGCTTATACGTTTCTACTTGAATTGAATTTTCATTCAAAGGAAAGAAAGCATGTAGCTGAAATAATTCACTCAAAACTACTTTTAACGGATTACGTGGTACGATTGGATCAAATAAGCCCTTATGAAATAAATATTCAGCTACTTGTGAACCCTCAGGTACTGTCTTATTCAATGTTTGTTCAATTACTCTTTTACCAGCAAATGCAATGTAGGCATCGGGTTCGGCAATAATGATATCTCCTAACATCCCAAAACTTGCTGTCACCCCACCCGTAGTCGGAGATGTAAGGATTGCTACATAGAATAACTTTTTATTTGATTGATAATCGTATAAAGCAGAAGATATTTTAGCCATTTGCATCAAGCTCAAACTTCCTTCTTGCATGCGTGCTCCTCCGGAAGCACACACTAGAATAAGAGGTAAAATTTGATTGGTAGCATACTCGATCAAACGTGTGATTTTCTCACCCACTACAGATCCCATACTACCCCCCATAAACTGAAAATCCATAACACCAATTGCTACAGGAATACCATTTAGTTTACCTGTACCTGTTTGAACAGCCT